CTCTCGGCAGATGGCCAGTGACCCAAGAAAACGAAAGAATCGGTTACATTTTTCATACGATCTCCTTTATATAGATAAACTAAAAAAATCATTGTATTGCTTCACTTATTTACTACTTCTAAATTTCTAAATAGAAAGTAGGTTCAAAATGAATTTCATGAATTTTTTTTTTTCAATTGAAATTCCCAATAAAAATAATACTTCATTTTTATAATTTTTATATTTATTGTAATTAATTGAAAAAAAATATGGAATTAGTTACAATTTAGGTACTAGGTTTCCTGTGAATTGCGAAAAAGTTCCTTTATTGGAGCACTTCTGCTTTGCTTTGGATTAAGTAAGGGGAAGGAAGGAAGAAAACGAGTGGGGTAACACAAATTCTTCATCTTCAAATCAGTCCTTCCCTTGGATTTTTTTATGAATACATTAAGTAATTCTGTCGAGACGAAATATTAACTTAAATATAATGTGAAAAAACAACCTGCATGTCCACGACTATAAAGGAAATACATATTTTTCATTTTTTTTCCTTTTCTCAGATTAAACAAAAGGATTTGCAAATAAAAGGGCTAATGCTACAACCAATCCATAAATTGTTAAAGCTTCCATAAAAGCTAAACTAAGTAATAAAGTACCTCGTATTTTTCCCTCGGCCTCGGGCTGTCTCGCAATACCTTCTACAGCTTGGCCTGCAGCAGTACCTTGACCAACTCCAGGTCCAATAGAAGCAAGCCCTACGGCCAATCCAGCAGCAATAACGGAAGCGGCAGAAATCAGTGGATTCATGATAGATAAGTTCCTCGCACAAAAAAATAAATGGTTAATGATACAATCAACCAAAGAATTTGGACTTAATAAATTGTAATATTCATAGAGTAGAAAAAAAAAGCCGAATTTTAATCAATATCTAATATCAAATATACATGTGTTTCTTAGATATCGTAAACCGCCTATATGTATTTTAAATTCAATCGAATTTTAGAATTATTCTTCGAAACATCTAATCTAAAAAAATTAAGCTATAATCATTAGATTCCACGTATCTGGCGCAACCACTCTCTACTAAACCAATTCCTTTTTTTACACATCTCGCCATAATAAATTTTTTCTATTACCATTAGAGTTTCTTGAGCGACACACGATTGGATCTAAACTTAAAAATCGACTCTTCCTAAGACTAATCAATGATGACCCTCCATGGATTCGCCTATATAAGCTGCGGCTAAAGTTGCAAAAATAAGAGCCTGAATCCCACTTGTAAATAATCCGAGGAACATGACAGGTATAGGAACCACTAAAGGGACTAAAGAAACAAGAACAACAACTACTAATTCATCCGCTAATATATTTCCAAAAAGTCGAAAACTAAGTGATAGAGGTTTTGTGAAATCTTCTAAAATGTTAATGGGTAAAAGAATTGGAGTTGGTTGAATGTATTTACCAAAATAACCTAAGCCTTTTTTTGTTAGACCCGCATAGAAATAGGCTACTGACGTGAGTAAAGCTAAAGCAACAGTAGTATTTATATCGTTCGTGGGTGCGGCTAACTCCCCGTGAGGTAACTGTATGATTTTCCAAGGCAAAAGGGCCCCTGACCAATTAGAAACAAAAATAAATAGAAACATAGTTCCAATAAAAGGAACCCAAGGGCGATATTCTTCTCCAATTTGAGTTTTACTCACGTCTCGAATGAATTCGAGGACATATTCAAAGAAATTCTGACCACCTGTCGGAATGGTTTGTGGATTCCGAACAGCTATAGCAGCTGACCCTAGTAAGATCGCAATTACAACCCAAGAAGTTATAAGTACCTGACCATGGATTTGGAAACCTCCTACTTGCCAAAAAAAATGTTGACCTACTTCCACACCAGACATATTATAGAACCCCTTTAGTGTGTTGGTTGAATATGATAGAATATTCATATTGTCCTCTGACAGAAATATAACTAAAAAAAATTATTTTGATTCAACCTCGACTTGTCTACTTTTTTTTAGGATACCTATTAATAACATAATATCCCCAGTCCTTTAATTGTTTTAAAAAATTTTTTCAGGTTATCAGGTTAATAGTAACCAATTCTAGTATAAATAAGGGGAATTTTTTTATGGATTTCATAAAAAAAATCAGGGATTTCTTACATAGCTAGAACGACCTTCACAAATAGCAAATACTAGCTTGGTAAGAATTAATCGGATTGATGATATAGCATCATCGTTTACCGGAATCGAAATATCGGCGAGGTCCGGGTCACAATTTGTATCGATTAAACAAATTGTTGGAATTCCCAAAGTAATACATTCTCGAAGGGCCGTATATTCTTCTTGTTGATCAACGATGATTACAATATCAGGTAACTCTGTCATATATTTAATCCCGCCCAGATATGTTTGCAAGTGAGATAATTGTCTCTTCAACACCGCGGCATCTCTCTTCGGGAGACGGGCGAGTCTCCCCGCCTTTTGTTCCATTCTTAAGTCCCTAAATTTCTGAAGTCTTGTTTCTGTAGTGGACCAATTCGTTAACATACCGCCAAGCCACTTTTTATTAACATAATGACATCGAGCTCTTATTGCAGCCCATGCTACTGAGTCAGCTGCTTTATTTTTTGTCCCAACAATTAAAAATCTTTTTCCTCGACTTGCTGCCTCAAAAACTAAATCACAAGCCTCTGATAAAAAACGAGCAGTTCTGGTAAGATTTATAATATGAATACCCTTGCATTTTGCAGAGATATAAGGTGACATTCGAGGATTCCATTTTCGAGTACCGTGACCAAAATGAACTCCCGCCTCCATCATCTCTTCCAAATTTATGTTCCAATATCTTCTTGTCATTTCTCCACACACACTTCGAACTCTTTTTTTTTATAAAGAGATGAAGTATCCTGAAATAAAAAATTGTTCCAACGGAACCTTCTTTTTTAACGTGGATTGACAATTGATGGCCAAATCAAATTAAAAATTCTTTTCTATTCGTAATATATTTTTTTTATTACATTAGTTTATTCAATTAATTAAATAACAAAGATAAAGAAAAAATCTCTTCTGTTAAATCCCAAAAATCATTGTTGTTTTAATCTATGACCTAAATTCTTTGAAAAACAAGAATCCAAAAATTCTCTGTGGTAAAACAAAATATCTCCTTCGAATAGATTATTGTTTTTTATTTTCAAGGGAATGCTAATGCTCTTATGTTGGTTTGAACGGTGCACGAATCCCTTGAATCCAGTACCGACGGGTATCATCCCCCCCAGAACAACGTTTTCTTTTAGTCCTTTCAACCAATCAATACGGCCTCGAAGAGCTGCTTTTGCTAAAACTCGAGCAGTTTCTTGAAAACTTGCTTCGGATATAAAGCTTTGAGTATTCAGAGATGCTCTCGTTATTCCCAATAAGAAAGTTCGGTAACAGATCGCTTCTTCCAAAGCGCGCCCCACCCGTTCTGCTCGAAACAATCCAATAAGTTCTCCGGGCAAAAAAACATTAGACATTCCATCCTCTAAAACTAAGGCTTTGGATGTTATTTGCCGTACAATAATTTCGATATGCCTATTATGGATCTGCACCCCTTGGGATCGATAAACCTTTTGGATCTTATTAACCAAAGAGATACGACTTTGCGCTATAGTTAGCTCAGCTCCAACTAAGAATCCCCACGGAATTCCAAGACTTTTTTTTATACGCTCATTCCAACCATTAATCCTATTTTCTAGATTCATTGATATTGAATCAACCGAACGAACTTCTAAGACTTGTTCCACTTTTGGCAGACCTTGCGTTATATCCCCAGACCGCGATTTTTCATATATAAATGTAACTAAAGTATCCCCTTCATAAACAAGTTTCCCATAATGACCATGAACAGTTGCTCCTGGGGTAGCCAAACGGGGCTTAGCCGATCTTATTACTACAGAATCAAACTGAACAATTAGAACTTGACCCGATTTTAAGTGCAGTCCATTTTTTATTATACATACATTTTCACAAATAAATTGCCCAAGACACATTTTTGTAGATGTCTCGTCACAAAACTGGTAATGAAGAAAATACCAATGCAAATTGAATGGATTCAAAATGATGGTACTACAAAAATCGGGGTTATAAAATCTTCCCTTTTCATCTATTAAAAAATATTGTAAATAATAATGACATTTAAGGACTTGTGATTGAAAGGTTTGTTTTAAATTGTAAAATTGTAAATAAATATTTACCAATATCTGATTATGAGTTATTAAATGGTAAAAAAAAAAAAAATTCGCAAATTGAGGGACTGTTCCTAAAGGACCCACTGAGTTCTTAATTGGAATTGGGCGATCTTTTTTAATGGCTTCCTTGTGATATTTTACACCGTTGATTGTGAAGGGACCCATTCGAAAACAATTGGATGATGACAAAATTATAAAAAACAGGCATTCCTTATTTTTATCCAACAACGTACGAACAGTTCCTTGATTTTGGTTAAATGATTGTTGAAGTTTTGTCTTTGAAGAAATGGACAAAAACGGATTCATTTTGTTATGTTCGGATCCATAATCAGAAAAAAGGGAGGGATCATTCCTTTTCCCGATACATGAATTCACTAAATCGACCCTTAGGAAATCCCGAATTATACTTTTTGTCCTTACTTCAACAAAAGAAGTGCGGACCTTTTCGATAAAAGAACTTTTTTTGTCTTGGCTCCAATTCAATACTAAACAAGTACGTACTAATTGAATACTTGTGTCACAAATTCCCCGAGTGACTTTGCCATTTCCATAAAGGATATAATTGAAAACTCGAAGTTGCACATTATCCCTTTCTTGCAACAGATCCTGAGGGAAAAGTGTTACTAAATTGATACCGTCCGTTATTTCATATGTGACTACGGGTCGAACCAAAACAAAAAACTTTTTCTTAGTGGGGGTGATCCGTTGGACATAGAGCCCTTTTTTTAAATTTTTGTATTCCTTGTAATTTGTCTTTCCTGGTGGTACCAAAATGCCGCTGTGTCGGGATACC